AACAAGAGGGGTTTCGTGTTACTAATTGAATTCAATCAACGGGATTAAGTGTCTTACGACTGGGTTAGGGTAAAATAAAAAATAGGAACAACAACTTAATCTGGACCTCTTAGTCTTTGTACCTAGACTAGCTCGTCTAGCATCCCATAAAAGAAGAGCCTTATTTGATTTATGATTCATATTCATCATCCCCATAGAGGGGAGTAGATAGGACTTAAACAGCAATAGAAGGTATAAATTTGAATATCTATGTCTATCCGAATCTCATTAACAATCAATTCCATATGTAACAGATGTATTTTCTTTGAACCTCATTTTTAGGTATTTTGTCTTTGGCTCTAATGAGAATGATTAGAAATCTATGTAACAATTGAGGCAGGGGGTGATTCAGACACTCTACTCACTTTACTTTATGGAAAGATTACAGAAAAATTAATGAACCGCAAGTCAAATACGTATAAAACGAAGAAATGCTTATATGTATGTATTGTTATCATTCTATTTCAGTGACAACGGTGTTTCGATTTTTGTGAAAAAGATTTATGATCCAAATATTTAACATAGAATATCCATAATTTAATTACTTCCAGTGACAATTGTTCAGTTTCTCTGATAGATACAGAAATCCCCTATTCTTTCAATTCTGATTTTATCAATCAGATGAAAGAATAATGACCTAAATCTTCCCTTACATATAAGTCTTTTTTATCCACTCCACAAAAAAAGAAAGAAATTGGATTTGCTTTTCGATCTATCTATATGCTTTAAATCATTGATGATGGTTCAATTCGAAAAGAAACATAGATTTCTCTCTCTTATGATGATCAAAATAAAATGCAGTACTTACTGTAAAACATTATTCAACTAATGATGTCGAAGTAGGAAATTTTTTCAATTAAATATTTTTAATGATTTCTTATGAGTCCTTGGTACTTGAAGACGTGTGAGATTGGTGAATCTATCCTATTGAGTCACTCAAAGATGCAGATTCAAAAAGAACTTATTTATTCGTGTTATTTATATTTGTGTTATTTATAAATAATAAAAAAAAATGTTGCATTCATACGGGATTAAGTTGAATTCTTGCTGAGACTTCTTCAGAAAAATATCTACCCATCCAGATAGAAGGAAAAAAGTATGGATTACTATGTACCGACTGAACCAATGACTACTCATGATTCCATAATTGAATCAATTACATACCGGTTCCAAACTAGAGGAATGTTATGGTAAAACTTCGTTTGAAACGATGTGGTAGAAAGCAACGTGCGACTTGAAAGACATGATCAGCTGTGGATTCTTACATCCACCATTTTAGATTATATAGGAATGAAAGTGCTCTTGGCTCGACATCCTTTGTTCTGTTCCACTAGAACCCCCATTTGGGGTGTAATGTAAATAGTACATGATATGATGGAGCTCGAGTAGAAAGGATTGATTCATTTCTCAGGGGCAAGGATCTAGGGTTAGTGCCAATCAATAAGTTGGAATAACTTCGTAAGTATATCTTCGATATAGAAATTGAAAGAATCCAATTCGAGCAAGTTTCAAATCCAAAAGGAAATTTTGTTGGAATTGGTAAAACTCTTTTGATCAAGTAGCACGCGTGAATCAACCGTTCTATGATTCTTTGATAGAAAGAAATAAAAAAAAAGGTATGTTGCTGCCATTTTGAAACGATTAAAGATCACCGAAGTAATGTCTAAACCCAATGATTCAAAGTAAAGATAAAGGATCCTGGAACAAGGAAATACCGTTTTCAATTGTCTCAACAACTAGATCAGAATGAAGAATCAAAATGGATTCTAAACGAGACAAAAAAAGGGGGTTAGAGACCACTCAATAAATGAAATGCCTAAGGGTTTTCTTTGAGCTATTTGGGAGTTATCCAACTTGAGTTATGAGTACAAATGATTTTTCTTTTTCGAGAAAGAAGAAAAAAAAAAAAAAAGACTTCAATCATAGTCTAATTGATTTGATGATTTTATGGATCTATTTGCCATTAGAATTCGATACCTAGCCATAACTTCGAATCATTTTTTCTCGAGCCGTACGAGGAGAAAACCTCTTATACGTTTCTAGGGGGGGGTATTGTTCATCTACATCTATCCCAATGAGCCGTCTATCGAATCGTTGCAATTGATGTTCGATCCCGAAGAGAAGGAAGAGATCTTCAGAAAGTGGGTTTTTATGATCCGATAAAGAATCAAACTTATTCAAATGTTCCTGCTATTCTATATTTCCTTGAAAAAGGCGCTCAACCTACAGGAACTGTTCATGATATTTCAAAGAAGGCGGAGGTTTTTACGGAACTTCGTCTTAATCAAACGAAATTCAATTAATGAAATTGAAATAAAAGAAAAAAAAAAAAAAAGAGTGTGGGGATCACTCATATATAGCTTTGTATAACTTTTTCTCTATTATTCCCCTTTCTCTTGTTATATTCATACTTATTTATTATTTTATTGCTCTCATAGAATCCCATCTTCAATAACGACCA